GGTCAATAAAAATGGATTTTAATGCCATTTCTTTTTTATTTTTTCTTAGTTTATTCTTACCCAATCTATCATCAAAAGTAAAAAGGGGTAAAGTAACTTTGTGTTGATTGTTTTCTAAATTAAAGTTTTCTTCTTCTGGACGTAAAAAAGGAATAAATAAATCAATCAAATTCCTAGAGGCTTCATAAAGTGCTTCCTTAGGGGTGAAACTTCCATTTGTCCATATTTCGAGAAAGAGTATCTCTTGTTTTTCAGTCCCATTCATATAAGAATGAATACTATGATTTGCATTTCGAACAGGCATGAATACAGCATCTATAGTATAACTTCCGTCTTGAATGTTATTTAGTGTTTTTATACGATATCCCCGATTCCTCTCAATTTCTAATTCAATACACAAATTAATAGGTTCCGTTAGCTTAGCTATATGTTGTGTATTATCAACAATTTCTACCGAAGGTGGTAAAATGATGTCTTGAGCAGTTACATATCCAGGACCTTTGAAACAAATAGACGCGTCCCGAGTTCCATACAGATTACTTCTCAATACAATTTCTTTCAAATTCATTAGAATTTCATGTATTGATTCTTGAATACCTACGATGGTCGAATATTCATGTGGTATTTTCTCAGATTTTGCACGTGTGATACATGTTCCCTCGATTTCTCCGAGCAAAATTCTTCGCATTGCAATGCCTATTGTATCAGCTTGGCCTTTCATAAGTGGAGACAGAATAAAGCGTCCATAATAAAGACGCTTACTGTCTACTCTTGATTCAACACACTTCCACTGGAGTGTCCGAGTTGATACTTTTAGTTTTTCTCGAATCATAGTAATAGATTTTTATCAAACTCTTGAATTAATTGTTTATTTCTCTTGCAATCTCGTTCTTTAATGTTTCTATTTTCAGTTTTACACACGTCTTTTTTTAGGAGACCTACACCCATTATGTGGCGCAGACGTTCCATCCTGCATCAAACCAAAACGTATACCACTTTTACGAATAACTCGTAATGCCGCATCTCTTCCTAGACCGGTACCTTTTAGTATTAGGCCTACTTCTTGCATGCCGTGATCCGCTACTGTTTGAATTGCATTTGCTGCTGCGATTTGAGCGGCGAATGGTGTCCCTCTTCGTGTACCCTTGAATCCACACGAACCCCCGGAGGACCAAGAAATCACCTGACCCTTTGTATCTGTAACAGTGACAATAGTATTGTTAAAACTCGCTTGAACATAAATAACTCCCTTTGGTATTTTACGAGTTTGCTTACGCGAACCAATACGTCCGTTTTTACGCGAACCAACTTTTGGTATAGGTTTTGCCATATTTTATTATTTTTAAAAATATAAGTCCGAAATATATGGATATATCCATTTCTTGTCAAAAACAAATTCTTTACGATTTTCTAATTCTAACTAGGATTAATATTCTATATTTTCCATATTTATTCTATAATTCTAGTAATATAGAATTTTGTAACTATTAAGCAATAATATTTCTTCTACTACTTAGAAGATAGAATTAGAAGATAGAATAGATTACAATATAGAATCTAAATTATTCTATTTTTATGATTGAATATTTATTTAATTCAATTAAATATTAATTGAATATTAATAATTAATTTTTTATTTGAATTTAAATATTAAACTTATTTGATTTGTGCATTCGGTACTTTCTTTTAAATAGAAAGCCTTTCTTTTGTGAAAATATTATCCTTGTCTTTGTTTATGTTTTGGATTGGAACAAATTACTATAATACGTCCTCGCCTGCGGATCAATCTACATTTTTCACAAATTTTACGAACAGAGGCTCCAATTTTCATATTTCTTATTCCTTAACTTAATATTGAATCTATTTATTGGAAGAAAATAGGGTTTCCTTATTTTTTTCACTTCTAATTGTGTCCCCTAAAAAAAAATGTTGAAGTGAAAAAAGTGATTTATACTTCCATTTTTCCCTTTCCCGTTCGTATACATATAAAAGAAGAGTACATCGAATTTTGTTGGAAACATAGCCTCGAATCTTTTTTAATTCTATTTTTTGATAAAGGAACCTGGAATATAAGCTGAGAAGTGATTCAGTAATTAAATCTTCATTAATTTTTTTCTATTCTAGTAAAATCCTCTTGACGCATTCATTAATGTATCAGGAGTAATATTCTAAATCTGTGTTTTCTCTCTCCATTCTTGTGAGTGGAGAGAAGTTTTTCATAGAATTCGGATATCGGAAAAATTACCATATGTAACATAAAACTTCTCCGCCGATTCTTTCTAATCGAGCCTCTCGATCTGTCATTATACCTCTCGAAGTAGAAAGAATTACAATCCCCATCCCTCCTAAAATTTTCGGAATTCCTTGATAGTTAGAATAGATCCGTAGACCAGGTGTACTTATTCGTTTTAAATTTAAAAAAGTTTTATATGATCCTTTCCTATTTCTTCTATATCGTAGAGTTAAAACTAAAAAGTATTTGTTGCCTTCCCGATGTTTTCTGACGTTTTCAACAAAACCCTCTCGTAAAAGTATTTTCACAATGTTTTCGGTGATATTAGTAAGTGGTATTTGAACTGTTCTTTTTCTATTCATGTCAGCATTGCGTATCAAGGTTAGTGTATCAGCGATTGTATCCTTACCCACGATAATTGTTACTCCTTACTTTCAATATAATCAACGTGCTCCCTTTTTTTCTATTTTTTTTTTTGATTCTCATATGGAATATGAGAATATAATAAGAATCTATATATAGAAAATATTATTCTAATAGGATAATGTTTTCTATATATAGAATACTCTAAAAATACTCTAAAACTAAAAAAAGATAGAAGATTAGAAAATGAACTAATGAATTATTTTAAACTCGATAGAATCTCATATGGAATTCCAATTTTGATTTTGAATATCTATTATATTTTATATCTATTTCATTCCTTTTTTTTTTCTCTCTATTATTTTCTTATTTTTGGAAATGAAATAGTAATTAAAAAAGATTAAAAAATATAATAATAATGACTTACTATTTCTAATACTTAAGTAAAATACTTACTATATATACTTTTAATTTTTATCATTACACAAATACACAAGGTATATATATGAGATCTAAAAATACACAAGGTATATATATGAGATCTAATATATTAATTAATTGGATTCAATTCATAAATAAGATATCCATCTGACGATCTTATATTATAATACCTCAGGTGCTAATGAAACTATTTTAGTGAAATTGAACTGTCTTAATTCTCGGGCTATTGCGCAAAAAATTCGAGTTCCTTTTGGATTTCCTTCTTTATCAATTAGAACCGCAGCATTATCATCATACTTTATTATTATACCGTTACTACGTTTGAGTTCTTTACAAGTACGTACAATTACAGCTCTGATCACTTGTGATCGTTCTACAGGCGTATTTGGTACTGCTTTTTTTATTACAGCAATAACAATGTCACCGATATAAGCATACCGTCGATTACTAGCTCCTATGATTCGAATACACATCAATTCGCGGGCTCCACTATTATCGGCTACATTTAAATAGGTTTGAGGTTGAATCATATCATCTTTTTTCTCTTTCAGTCAAAAAGTTGAAGTAAAAAAAATATTCTGTGTTCAAAAAAAAGAAATCCACAATTGCAATTTTTTTCATACGAAAGACTTCTTCCCATTCGTTCGAATGATTATTTTGAAAGAATGAATTGCGTTCGTATAGGCATTTTAGATGCTGCTATTTCAATAGCCTTTCGAGCTATATTTTCTGGAACCCCACCCATTTCATAAAGTATTTTGCCGGGTTTAACGACAGCTACCCAATATTCAAGAGACCCTTTTCCTGAACCCATACGCGTTTCGGTAGGTCTTACTGTAACAGGTTTGTCTGGAAATAGGCGTACCCATATTTTTCCACCCCGACGGACATTTCGCGACATTGCCCGCCGCCCCGCTTCTATTTGTCTAGATGTGATCCAAGCGGGCTCAAGTGCCTGAAGAGCGTATTTTCCGAAGCAAATAGTATTACCTCGATAGGCTCTTCCTTTCATTCTTCCTCGATGCTGTTTACGGAATCTGGTTCTTTTAGGGTTATAGTTGATGGTTTTTTCTCAATTCCATCTCTATTACAGAACCGTACATGAGATTCTCACCTCATACGGCTCCTCACGAATGAATCGATTCAAAAAAAAAAATATTTATATATATATACCAATACCAATACTATATTTAATTTAACCGATAAAATAATATACCAATACAATAAGATACATATGTTTTGTTTAAATACAATGGCGGAATTTTTTGGCATTTCATAGAATCGATTGATCTATTAGAAATTTGTATATCTTGCTTTGATATATAAGAAATATGTATATGTATTCTTATAGACCTTTTTTGCTATCCGTATCTAACTAAACAGTGTTGTTTTGGTATAAGGCTCTAATGAACCTCTATTTGTCTTTCCTTTATTCAAAAAAATCAAAATTTTCGCGGGCGAATATTTACTCTTTCATTATTAATCTCCGATATTAATGTAGGGTTAGCCCACAACTCTTCAAAAAACAACGAATTGGTTCTTAGTTTCTTCCGCCATCCCACCTAATGAATCGTGAAAATTTGTTTTTCATTTTCAAATAATCTGGGGTATTCACAGGTTCCGTCGTTCCCATCGCTTTTCGATTTATGGTTAGGTCTGAATTCTATAATGGAGCCTCTTTAATTTTAATTTAATAAGATTTTATTATTTATTTTATTCTTTATTTGTTGAATCAACCCTCTCAGTTTTATTGATTCGCGGCTCTTAATTCGTTTATTCTAGGAATAGATTTATCCATTGAATATTGATGCTTTATTACACTACCTTTTATGAGATAACCCATAGACCTTTACATATTAGAATTCTATATCATAGATATCTTTTTTTCTTTCTTTCTTTCACCCCTTCATTTATCTGTATATTCTTATTCTTATTGCTTTACAACTCATAATCAGATTCGTTT